TGTACCGCGCATACATTAATAACTTACACTTACTTAGACGGGTTACGTAAAGTCATAGGATGTATGAGGAAAGGAAAAAATATAAATCCATACATAAATCTATATTAAAATGAAAGGTAATCCGATTCTAATATATATGAAGTATTATATTAAAATGTATTGTACATAAGAGGAAACCCAATAGCAGCAAAAAATTTAAAACCCTAAAAAAAGGGTTTCTTTTTTAAACTATCTACCCATCCAGTTTTTAGATAGATGGGGTATTTCGCACGATAACTAGCTAAATAACTTACTTATGTGTCATGATCTCGACTTGTATATCGACTCATAGTCGTTAATTTCTAGGTATAGAATAAAAAAAACACAAATGTGCCAGGAACCAGATTTGAACTGGTGACACGAGGATTTTCAGTCCTCTGCTCTACCAGCTGAGCTATCCCGACCATTCCTTTTTCTGGTGCATCATCTCCCCATTTTATTTTACGAGATAACTTGGGTTTGTGTCAATTAGTCAATCAATTAAAAGGATGAAAAGTATTACAATTATATAGGTACCGGAATTTTTGGGGTCTTCAAAAAGAGGAACTCTGTATATAATTTTACATAAGTTTTATATTAATAATAAAATATAAAAATGTAAAAATATGGATTATAAATTACTCAACGGAGTACTGACTGCTCAAATAAAAGATATCTTTTTGTCCTCCTATCATATATATTATAAGACTTGTGATAAGATCACAAAAAATATATATATCGGAACATAACCATCTTTAACTTTAAAACGGTAATGCAAAAAAAGATAATTTGTTAAGGAGTGAAAAAAGTTTTTGGGGATAGAGGGACTTGAACCCTCACGATTTTAAAAGTCGACGGATTTTCCTCTTACTATAAATTGCATTGTTGTCAGTATTGACATGTAGAATGGGACTCTATCTTTATTCTCATCCGATTAATCAGTTCTTCACAAGATCTATCAGATTATGGAGTGAGTGTGAATGTTTTGATGAATAAATATGGATTCCACTTTTAACTTGGAATCGATTCACAACAATTCTTGCATTTTTAATTTCCTATTATAAATCTCGACTATAAATATAGAAAATATATAATATAAAAAATACTATATTATTTTATATATCTCAAAATTAGAAAAAAAAATACAGAACCGATTTGGGTTGTCATTAATCATTTCAGTACGTATATTCTTCACCCTTTTTCTTGGTTTGGAATTTAGGGGGAAGAAGTCTTATACTTATAACAACACAGTCAACCCCATTTGTTAGAACAGCTCCCTTTGAGTCTCTGCACCTATCCTTTTTTTTTCTTTCTTAATACTTTTTTTGCTTTTGAAAAAAGGAGTTGGCTCAGGATTGCCCTTTTTTAATTCCAGGGTTTCTCTGAATTTGAAAGTTTTCACTTAGTAGGTTTCCATACTAAGGCTCAAGCCAATTAAGTCCGTAGCGTCTACCGATTTCGCCATATCCCCATTATATTTTATAAAATTAGGACCCCAATGGGATGTCCCCCCCTTCCGTATCTCTCGCATTTTTTAGATTTTATACAGATTAATATACCGAAAAGTTTTTCTTCTTTTTTTTCTAGTGAATTTCTATTGGAAAGACTATAAATTTGAAACTTGCTTTGGTCTAATCCGAAATGATTCTATCATTTCTGTAGGTACAATTCAATATAGATGAATAGAGATCATATATACGCTTCTTTCCTTTATGCAGTTTGTAATACTCAAAGGATCGATTCTTTTTTTTTTTTTTTCGTCTCTGAATGAAAATAGAATATTATTTTTTATATTATTATAATCTATAATCTGCATTTCATTTTTCTTGATTTATTTCTATTTTTTTTAGGTTTTCTTGGGGCAGACCCCTAAAATAACATAACTCAAAAAATATCTATTCATTATAGCTATAATGAAAATTTTCATAATGCATTTTTTTCAATTACTAGCCCTCATTTCTCATTATAATCTAATTTATATATTAGTTAGTAGATTAGTAGATATAATAATGATTTCAATTTCAATAGAATTATATAATTAAAATTATATAATAGAATAAAATAGTTCTAGATGAAAAATAAAAAATCTATAGAAATAAACTTAATTTTATATTTCCTTTTTTTCTTTAAAATTTTTTTTATATTTAGATAATTTATATCATAAAAGAATAAAAATGAATAAGCTTAAACTAAGATATAGTTTTTATGTATGTAGAATTTCTATGAGCCCGCTTAGCTCAGAGGTTAGAGCATCGCATTTGTAATGCGATGGTCATCGGTTCGATTCCGATAGCCGGCTTTTTCTTCTTTTTTTTTTTTTATCAAAGAACAAATAAGAATAATCAAAAGGGTGCCCTTTCGTCAAAAGGTTATTGCTCTATTATGTGGTTGTGGTAGAAATTCCCAATTATAAATAAAAGGAAAGGCAAAGGGTTGAGCCTTGGCATAACAAATAATGAAAAAGACTCTTTTATTTACTTAT